AAGAAGAACAAAAGACCTTGGATGCGTAATGGATCTTGAAGCACTATTTCTGCATCTCCCTGACCAAAGCCCCCCACATTTGGATTACTTGTTAATGGTTGATCAAGCTTGATGGATTCACCCTCTGAAACAAGAAGTTCTGGTCCTCGAGGTATAATATCAACCACCTGATGTCCGTCCAATGCATCAATTATAGTTATTTCATATCCCCCCTTTTCTTTACGTACTATTTTGCTTACTATACCTGCTGATGTAGCATTATAGACTGTATTGTTACTTTTGCTTCCATCAGGATAAATCTGTCCCCTTCCTCTGTTCCCACCTACATATATAGGATATTTTAAAAAGTGAACGTCTTTTTTCGTAGCAGGGTCGGGGGAAAGAATAGGAAAGACGATTTCACTATATTTCTGACCAGGAGCGGGACCTATCACAAGAATATTTTTTTTATTGGGACGATAATTCTGAAAAGAAAGATTTCCCATCTTTTCTTTCACCTCAGGAGAAATGCGATCGGGAGGGGCTAATTCGAATCCTTCGGGTAAAATAAGAACAGCCCCCACATTCAAAGCTCCTTTTTTACCATTAGCAAGAACTTGTTTCAGTTGCATATCATAAGGGATTCGAACAACTGCTTCAAATACAGTATCAGGAAGCACAGCTTGGGGAACTTCAATATCCACGGGCTTACTAGCTAAATGGCAATTGGCACATACAATTCGTCCAGTTGCTTCTCGTGGATTTTCATAACCCTGTTGTGCAAAAATGGGATATGCATTTGAAATAGATGCCCGAGTTATTACATATATCATGATCGATACAAAGATGGATCGAGTTATCTGTTCCTTTACCCCCCAAAAAGTATTTCTATTTTGCATGGTACAATCATTGATCACGGAATTTCTACAATAAATTAGATAGGTAGCTAATATAGTTCCCTACCCACGAATCTGCTATTATACTGGAATAATTGTAGTGGAATATAGTATATATAGGATAGGATGAATACCTTTAACAGGTAGAAAAGAAATATAAAGAATAAGTAAGATTGAAAATGCTTTTTTTATACACGAAAAAAGATTATGTTATGATTTGATTGATATCGAGAGATCAAATGAGTTCTTCATTCATTCATTGAATGATAAATAATTACAAGTGAAGGAGATACACGATTTAAATAATGGAAAATCCAATATTTCACAATTGTATCTAGAATAACTGGAAAAGTGGAAACAAGACCAGATACAATTTGATCGTTATGAGCCAATCCAAAATCGTTGTAGACCGAACCAATCATTAGTTCCCAACCATGGGTGGAGTGGAATCCGATCCATAAATCAGTGATTAAAAGAATTGAAAAAGCCTTTATTGTGTCACTTAAGTTATACAATAATTCCTGAATCCAAGAATTAAGAATGATAAGTTCTTCATTACTCAGAAAAAAATAACCACTTAGAATAACAAAACAGATTATATTTGTGGAGAAATGCAAAATGATATGGAGATTATATTCATTGTGTGTTTTGATCAATTGTATTGTTTGCTTGTGTATTTCTATACGAAACTTTTGTATATGTGTCTCTGGGTTTTCTTTTATCATTTCGTCCAAGAGGAATAGTTCTTCTAGTTCTATGAATCTTTCTAGAACGTTTTTCTCTTGAATATCATTCAAAAAGGTTTCGGATTGCCCGCTATTCCACCAGTTAGTAATCCAAGGTTCCAGACTTTTATTAAATGAGAGAGAGACCCACCAGGGCAAAAATACTATAGATACAAGATATGGTATGGAAATCAATGCTTTCTTTTTTTTCATTTTTTATCTGGGAATTAATTGGTAATGAACTTACTTCAATCGTTGACTCTATCTGATATTTTTCTAAAGAACGAGTTATATAACAAAGTATCGAGCCTATGGATCTATTCTCATTTTTGTGTAAAAATGGAATCCTTGGATCTATAAAGAATAGAAAAATAGAATAAAACTCCTTTTGGATTCGTATGAAAAAAATAAGAAAAGAAAATAGTATTTCCAGATATTTCAATTGGGCAAATTCGAACCAATTTCATCTTCATTTTTTCCTTTTTCTTTTGATGAATACTCAAAAACTACTTCAAGTAACGAAAGAAATATACTTCAAGTAACGAAAGAAATATTATTTAGATTTCGAGACGAGTCCCCCGATCAATGAATTTTTTCGAAATGTTTAACTTTCACCGCCTAAACACATTCCGGAAATAGGGTATCAATTCCAAATCTTGAACCTAAAAAGACGAATTTATTATTACGAAATAAATTTCGAATATATTTAAAGAATGGAGTTGGGCTCTTTACATATACAAAATGGGTTTGGTATACAAATAACTTATTCTTTTTAAGAATATTTTCTTTTTTTTTATAGTTAATTTCATTATAGTTACCCATATGGGTTCTCCGCTTTTGTTTTATTCTAGGGGGCGCTACGCGCCAACAGAACAGCAACATAAAATAGAATTTAATTTACTCGAATGAGCATTCTGAAGAAACTTCAGTTGTAGTAAATAAAAGGGGGTTAGCAAGTTTTTCCCTCATACTGAGAAATACAGTTATTTTTCAGTTTCTTTTTCCTTCAATCGGTACACGCAAGAAATAGGCCAATTCAGCAGCTTTTTGTTCAATTTCTCGTGGAGTAAAATTCTCATCAGTACGAGTCAAGGGAATGGCTCCTTGGCCTCTGATTTCCATATAAAGGACACGACGAGGATAAAGACCCTCTTTAACCTGCATTCTGATTGATTGGATATCTCGCATAAGGAAGCGAAGGAAGATGCGGCGATTTATTCCAGGAAATCCCCAACGAAAAATACACACTATTCCTTCTTTTCTATCGAATCGGTCATAACCGCTACCTACATTCCACGAAATTGTGCACCACAAATAGGAGCTAATGAATAGTCCCGCAATCCCATAGAAAGACATGACAATACCTTGTGGAAAAAAAATGATTTGCTGAGATGGAAATACAGATATCAGATTCCTACCAAGATAACTGGAAGTTCCAACCACTAAGAATCCTAGTGAACCTAAAAAAAGGATACAGGCCCAGCAAAAATTACTTGTTTTTCGAGACCCTGTTATAAGTTCTATCCATATATGTTCTGATCGCCAGTTCATACTATACTAGATCCAGTTGTATTCGATTGGAATTGAGAGAATAAAATAATCCAAATGGAATTTGACTTTACTTTTCTTGATGCTGAAGTAACTCTCATCAACTAGCACTATTCTGATGCGAAGCATTAGTAGTAATTAGTCAAATACATTAACTTGCAGCAGATATAATCTATCTACGTGGATAACAACATTTGTGTTCAGAAAGAGCCACATATCGTACCATATTACACTAAATAAATATCTGTATTATAATCTAGCCAGTGTTCAAATAAATTGATAAGATTTGTTCCCATCGTATCTAGACAATCTTATTTTTTTGGACATAAAGAGATAATGAAGCCATTGCAATTGCCGGAAATACTAGGCCTACTAAGGGCACAAAAATAGAGGGGAAGTTAAGATCTGTCATAGAATGGGTACCTCGATTTAATATTTGTACCTCTTATAAAGAGGTCTTATGATAACTATATCTATTATAAATAACAATAACTAGTTAATAAGTGCAAGGGATCTAATATAAAACTAAATTAAGTTACTTTTTACACGAATATAAAAGAGTTTCTTATCAGTTCACGACTCTAACTAACCTGATCCAACAAACAGGGATTCATAGTAAAAATGGGGTTCTCGGTAGATATAGAAATCATCTCTATTCTATATTTCTTCTTTCTATATTTTTCTATTTTTTATTATTGTCTGTATTGCTACCTAAGAATGTATTAATACCTAAGAAAGTGAGAGAAAATTTGTATTTTTCTTTTTCCCAATTCAATTGCTCAGGAAGAAAAAAATTCATCCTTTTATCCTGTTGATAGAATGATTGGTACTAATCATGAATAGAAGTAAGATAAAAATGGATCTAGAGGGAAAAAGAAAAAGTAATTCCACCTTCTGACTCTTCCCACAAATGGAACTTATGTTACCAAAGAAATCACCATTTTTCTTAGTTTTTTTGATTACGATGAACGAAATACTTGTTAGCTACAAATAACTGGGTCTAGTGCTCTATTTTAATTTTCTTTTTTATTTTGATTCAAAGGAAGGAAACCGTGAAGTTGAAATAACTCACTCAGAACGCCTTTTAAAGGATTACGTGGTACAATTGGATCGAATAAGCCCTTATGGAATAAATATTCAGCCGATTGTAAACCATCAGGCACTGTCTTATTCAATGTTTGTTCAATTACTCTTTTACCCGCAAATGCAATGTAGGCATTAGGTTCAGCAATAATGACATCTCCCAACATACCAAAACTTGCTGTCACTCCACCAGTTGTAGGAGATGTAAGAATTGATACATAGAATAACTTTTTATTTGATTGATAATCATATGAAACAGAAGATATTTTAGCCATTTGCATCAAGCTCAAACTTCCTTCTTGCATGCGCGCTCCCCCAGAAGCACACACAATAATGACAGGTAGAGATTCATTAGTAGCATACTCGATCAAACGGGTGATTTTCTCGCCTACTACGGATCCCATACTACCTCCCATAAACTGAAAATCCATAACCCCAATTGCTATAGGAATACCATTTAGTTGACCTATGCCTGTTTGAATAGCTTCAGTTAAACCTGTCTTTCTTTGATAAGAATCAATACGATCTCTATATGGTTCCTCCTCTGAATGAAATTCTATGGGGTCTATAGAGACCATATCTTCATCCATAGGATCCCAAGTATCCGGATCAATCGAAATTTCGATTCTATCTGAACTACTCATTTTCAAATGATATCCACACTGTTCACAAATATTCATTTTTGACCTAAAAAATTTTTTATAATTTAATCCATAACAATTTTCGCATTGAACCCATAAATGTCTGTATTTTTTATTTATATCAGAAT